ATTAAAATAATTAATGGTTTACTTGGACTGATAAAATAAAGTATCCAGGCTCCGTTCAGAGAATACCAAATTGGAAATGATAAGAGTAAAAGTAATATAATGGGAGTGTAAATGTAGTAATTTAAATAAGAAATATTAAATAAAGAATCTAAAAATAAAATATAAATTTAATTCAATTATTAAGAAATTATGAACTTAATTAGTAATGAAAGAGTTCGTAATTAAATAGAATAATTAAATAGAATATAATATAACTTACTATAAGAGAATCTTATAATATAATCTATTATGTAGAATATATGATGATTACACGATTACCGCTTGTATCATAGACTCTTATTAGAATTACTATAGGTATAATCGAAAACTTCCTACCAATGGAGTAGTATGATGAATACATCGAATATTTTGGGGAAAGGTATCAAACAATTGAAAAAAAAAAGAAGTGGTACTGGAATCATTTGACCTATATGCGCAAATGAAATTCGGGCAAATCTTCCCCCGGAGTAGAACAAGAACCTAAAAGAATTGAAAGGCCCATTCAGGAACAAGAAAATTACATCGTTATTTTAATTTCGATGAAACAATACATCAATGAGAAGTTAGTTCAATAAGTTCATAAAATTCTTTTTTCTTTTTTACATTCTAAAATATAGGGAAGGGGAAGGAGGGCAAAACTCATGTAAAAAAAAAGAAATAGGACTGGAATCAACACATTGATTTTTTTTTTTGCAATTCTTTCGAACCGTATGCATCCAAAGGTGCACGTACGGCTCCTCAGGGATACAATTTTGTCCTAATCAACCGACTTCATCGAGAAAGATTACTTTTTTTAGGCCAAGAGGTTGATAGTGAGATCTCGAATCAACTTGTTGGTCTCATGGTATATCTCAGCATAGAAGATGATACTAGGGATCTTTATTTGTTTATTAATTCTCCAGGCGGATGGGTAATACCAGGAATAGCCATTTATGATACTATGCAATTTGTGTCACCGGATGTACATACAATATGTATGGGATTAGCCGCTTCAATGGGATCTTTCATTCTGGTCGGAGGAGAAATTACCAAACGTCTAGCATTCCCTCACGCTTGGCGCCAATGAGTTTTTTTATTTGAGAAAAAAAAAAAGAATACTATGCCTTCGCTGTATCGAATATGAATCAAATAAAGAATAAGTAATAATAGCATGGCACTTCGAGTTCGATATGAACAAACCATTATTGTTTTTTTCTAACATGAGATTTTGTATCGAGATAGTAGTATGAAAAAAGGGTTATTCCCAATTTGATTTATGTGTAAAGCAAGAGTCAATTTCAGCGTCACAAACCATTATTCTTCCACACCAGAAGTATCTTTCTTATTTTTATGTTATGAGAGAAAGAGTCAAAAAATGGAAAAAATCATTTTCTCCTTCTTGGATCATATCAAAAAGAAACTTTGGGATTGCTAAACCACAGACGAGATAAATATATAAAGCAACAGAACCATCATAGTATCTTTTTTACTACTACGAAAGGAAGGGTGGTAAATGGATCATTTAACGATTTGGATCGGATGGGTTCTATTTCTTCTTTTCCATAGAAGAAATTCTATCAAAAAAAAGAAATTCCATTGCAGAGCCGTATGCAATGTTCAAAAGATGCCCGTACGGTTGTTTAATTCTATTTTTTATTGTTATTTTGATTCCCCCTTACTTTAACCCAATCGTGCGATATATAGATAGAAGAACCGTTCATGATGTTATATCAATATCATCAGGGTTATGATTCACCAACCTGCTAGTTCTTTTTACGAGGCACAAGCAGGGGAATTTATCCTGGAAGCAGAAGAACTATTGAAGCTTCGCGAAACTCTCACAAAAGTTTATGTACAAAGAACGGGCAACCCTTTATGGGTTATATCCGAAGATATGGAAAGGGATGTTTTTATGTCAGCAACAGAAGCCCAAGCTCATGGCATCGTTGATCTTGTAGCGGTCGAAAATGAAAATACTGGGAATTCCGTATAAATATAAGAATTCCATTTAAAAATTAGAAATTTCCGTATGAATAGAAATCATTCATAATCATCAACCATCAGGTTAAGATCGATCTAAGCCAACCCGCTCTATTCTATCTAGAATGAGATTCTATAGACATGCCATGCCAACCATTAAACAACTTATTAGAAACGCAAGACAGCCAATAAGAAATGTCACGAAATCTCCCGCTCTTCGAGGATGTCCTCAGCGTCGAGGAACATGTACTAGGGTGTATGTGCGACTCGTTCAGTTCAGATCATGAGTTTGAAGAAATGCAAACCAGTATCAACGACCACTACCAATGAATTAGGATAGATTAGAGTAGAAGACGGCCTTTTCATTGACTTTTATCTAAAAATAAAGATCTATCAGCTACCTAATTATGTTATGAATTTATGGTTTCTATTGGTGCAAATCCAATCACTCCGTTTGAGATGAGAAGGAATTCTCCATTGGTAACAAATAGTTATCCATTAAGCGGAGGAAAAAGGTTATGCTCCTATTCCTATTCTTGAAAAAACGGACTAATAGGGTCAGCTACCTAGCCAACTTTCAGAATTAAATGCCGTCACTGTATGGATAACTTTTTTGTGAAAAGGGTTATTACTTTCTAATTAGATAATTAGAATTGAAAAAAGAATTCTAATTGAAAAATGGATGGGTAGAGCCAAAGAGTGTGAACTATACAAGTTCACAATAAAATTTGATGAAATGAAAGAAGAGGCTCCGGTGTATAGAAAGGACCTCACCGTTTCAGAAGTTGCCATAGAAACGAGGGAACCCACTATTCTTTTCTTTTTTCTTTAGTAGCATAGCAGTCGAATTTCTTATTTTCAGGCGAGATACTTTGAAGAAAGAAAAAATCGTGGTCGGGAAGGTCATAGTCGCAAAAGCCATTGGAATTTCTATTTTATATATCGGAAGAATCCGTTTTGTTATTAATCGACCGGAGGAAAAGGATGACTGAAAGAAGAGAAATCAATTAGTTATTCAAGAAAGTTTCATTTGATTCAATGACCAGAGTTAAACGAGGATATACAGCTCGGAGACGTCGAAAAAAGATTCGTTTATTTGCATCAACCTTTATAGGGGCTCATTCAAGACTTACTCGAACGACTACTCAACAAAGAATGAGAGCTTTGGTTTCCTCTCATCGAGATAGGAGCAGGAAAAAGAGAGATTTTCGTCGTTTGTGGATCACTCGGATAAATGCGGTAACTCGTGAGGATAGGCTATTCTATAGTTACAGCCTATTCATCCACAATATGTACAAGAGACAATTGCTTCTGAATCGTAAAATACTTGCGCAAATAGCCCTATCAAATAAGAATTGTTTTGATATTATTTCAAATAAAATCATCAATCAAAAAGAAAATACAAATCAAATAAAAGAATCTTAATAGAATCTATTATACAGTAAACAAGAATGATTGAAACAGGATTTCCCGGAGAATGGACTCCGGGAAGATAGAAGAAAAAGAAATGAAGATTTGAGTAGTAGGAATAAACGAACATCTTTCAAGAAAAAAAGATTTCTTCCCCATTTTTACTTTTTTATAATACAAGAATCAAATCTGGATTCTAGTTTTTTTTTCGAGCAAAACATTAACATGAGCTTGAGTTCCGATTGAAGTATATCTATTTCTTTTTGGTTCTAGGACCAGTAGTTCTAGGGATCGACTCCACTCTCTCCAATTGTTTCTCATTATTACGAAAAGGTAACGAAGATAAAATACGAGCTTGTTTTATAGCAATAGTAATTAATCGTTGTTGTTTCAAGGTCAACCTATTCGTCCGTCTAGATAAGATTTTTCCCTGTTCACTAAGAAATCGACTAATTAAACTCATGTTTCTATAATCGATTCGATCCCCCGATCCAATTGGGGGTAAACGCCTACGAAAAGATCGCTTGGATTTACGAAAAGGTTGTTTGGATTTATCCATGGTTTGCTTATTCCTTGTTTGTTTATTCCTTATATATATAAGATATATAAGAATCTATAAATCTATAAAATAGAATTCTCTTTTTTTCTTATTCATTTAAGATTCGACCAAAAGAAAATTTGGTTTTTATTATATATGTTAAGATGTAAAGTTCTTACTCTTCCCACTACTTGGAAAAATAACACACGCATTCCGTTACATCTATTTCTTTATTTCCCCATGAATCGTATACTTTTGACAATAGCGACAAAATTTTCTCAATTCTAATCGATTGGGTGTATTGTGTCGATTCTTTTGAGTAATATATCTAGAAATGCCCGGCGATTCTTTATTGACACCCTTTCGAACACAACAGGTACATTCCAAAATTACTCTAATTCTGATATCTTTACCCTTGGCCATGAACCTCCTTTTCTTTTTGGATCGATTTTACTTTAGAACTCTCTTCATTTTCTTTTTGACCCGAACCAAAGAAAAAGAAAATAAAAAAAGAATATATATATATATTAAGAAAAGCTACTAACTAGAAATGGAATTCGTAAATATTTTCTTTTTCGAATTCTTAGAATTCGAATGACTTCGAAGTACTATAATATAAATATAAAGTAAATATAATTACTATTAATTACTATAACTATAAAGAAAGAGAGTCATATTCATTAATAGAAGAATATTAAGAATATCGTAATAATTAATTAATACAATTTTTTCTAACTCTAAATTCTTCCTATCCTAATCTCAGTATTTTCTTCTTTCTATGTTAGAATTTCTCCTAGAATGGATCCACATTTCTTTTCCCAAAAATTCTATCGTAGATTCACTTTATTTTGACTCAGGTTCGATACACTCTTTCTCTTTCTTTTTTTTTTCTTTTTAGGATAGGAAAGAAAAAGAGAGCGAAATTGGAGCCGTGTTACGTAGAATTGTATCTCAAATCTTCTTCATTTCTTCACAGATCAATACAAGAATTCAATCAGGATTAAAAAAAAGGGAATGACAAGGCATCTGGAAATAAACGATTAATTTCTATCAATAGACCTGCTAAAGACCCAAACCATAGAGTGGTTAGCACAGGTGCCGTTGAGAGATATGTTTTTATGTCTCGCATTGAAAATCCTCCTTCTTATTTTATTTTCTCTTTTTTTTTTTCTTATTTATTTTAATTCTTTATTTGTATTGTATATTGTAATACATATATAGTTCTAGTTTGATATTCTAATACATAGATCATAGATAACCCCGATCTTTTAGTTCAAGATCATTTGTTTTTGCTTGAAATGAAATGAGAATTAGGAATTACTAACTAAAATAAATATGTACAATGACCCAGCAGATTAAATTTTGTCGCCCCCCTAAAAAAAAATGACAAGAACATTCTCTACCTATATCTCTACCTATCTATATAGGTAGAGCAAAAAAGAAAGAAGGATGTGGAAAACAAAACATGTATTTTATACAATGACACTGTACAACAATTTTGAAAAGGGATGTAGCGCAGTTTGGTAGCGCGTTTGTTTTGGGTACAAAATGTCACGGGTTCAAATCCTGTCATCCCTACCTATTCTTTTTCTTTCTCGTATGAACAGTTACGAGAGATTCATCGAGTAAGATCGGGGATTTTTGGACATAATCTTTCATTTGTACATACTATATGTACACAAGACTCCTCGGGGGGGTAAAAAAATCCTTTTCTTTACAATCGTATCTACTTTTATAGGATATAAGAAAGCGCTCTTAGTTCAGTTCGGTAGAACGCGGGTCTCCAAAACCCGATGTCGTAGGTTCAAATCCTACAGAGCGTGATTCCTTTTATGTTATGTCGAATTACAATGAAATAATTTCACAAAACAAAGTAGAATTGCAACTGAAATTTGACCTCCTACAAGGAGGAGGTCAATCAAAAAAAGAGATGTTACTCAATCAAAGGTCCAACTGATCACCGCGCCTGTATTGTAAATATGCAGTTACAAATAATCCTGTTAAAGTAATAGGAATTAGACCTAAGACGATTCCAAATAGAAAAACTTCAATCATTTCGATTTGTTTTAGGGAATAAAAAGAGAGGTAAGATCTATCCCTAAATATTAATCTGAATTATCCGTGAATCTCAATGATCAGGAATTGGCAATTGACGCAGGAGGGAACCATAGAATACCTGAAATGAACTATTATGAGAGGCTTTGATTTTGATTTTTGTAAATTGTTTATTGAATTTCATTCATTTCAAATAAGTCGTATCTTGTTCAAACCAATAAATAGAGCTGGTGTTATAGTTGAAGCAGCCAGTAAAAAACCAAAATAACTAGTTAGAATAGGCATGAAAGAGCTAAATTAGATATGTTCTTTTACTACATATATGAATAAAACATTTACCTAAGTCTCAATCCAGATACGACGGTAAGAAAAACTAATTTAAAGAATTCGTTTAGTTCCAATTGAAAGTTCTTGATTCAAAAGAAAGCCTTGACTTTTTCAAAAAATTTCAAATTATTGAATATTTTCATTTTCTTTTATTTCTTTATTTGAATTTGATTTTGGACCAACTCGATTCAAAGAAGAGCAATTTCTATTACCCTTTTAGGTTCTATATTCTTTCCATATTAAAGAATCCCATCTTTGTTTTGTATTATAGTTCCATAAGGAAAGAACTCTTAGGGGGATCTCATGTAACAACAGTTGCATCACAAATATGGATTGTTCCAACGATCTCTTTTTTTTTTTCTTTTCGCAAATATTAAAAATACTAAATAGAAAAAATAATAAAAGAATAATAAAAAATATGAAATCTAATTCTAAATATATTAATTCCAATTAACCAATGAAAAATGAAATAGTAAAGAATTAAATAGATAGGGGGATAGTAATAAAAATTTCCATTTATAGAATATATTTAGAATAGTAATAATAGCTTCAGTTTCTAATTTCACAGTGAAATAGTGTATTAGCATATTTATTCTATGAACGAAAAATTACCAATTACTTGAATAAAATGAGAGGATAAAAAAGAAAGAAAATATGAACCGAACCACCAAAGGGTTTTATAGATTTCACATAGCATATAATGGAATTGTATGAATATAATGAGATCTTTCAATCATGATATCTCTCATTAATTATTAGAGCCCATCCATTCAAGATCTTTACTTTCTATTACTAAGATGAAGCCACTAATATAAACCTTACTTAATCTTATATTGAAAATACATTTATACATAGATAAGGAAGATATAGTAATAGCATTTCCTTTCGGTAATGATCGAGGCTGCGTTGCTGTGCTAGAGAAAGGATAGCTATACTGATTCGGTCTACTCTAAATACACCTTTGGTACAAAATTGACGATCTCACAAAGATCCAGTATCAGTAGTTTTCTATTTACTGATTCCATCTTTCACAGAATCGGCCCGCCTTTTTTTTTTGAACATACAAGAATTTGTGGAGCTCAGCATGTCTGGAAGCACGGGAGAACGTTCTTTTGCTGATATTATTACTAGTATTCGATACTGGGTCATTCATAGCATTACTATACCTTCCC